TTTTTTATTTTTTTGTTCGATGCGAAGACAGAGGAAAACCCGCCTTTTAGAATTCTATTTAATTTTTAAATTTCGAATAAAAAGGGGATTCCACTATATTCATATATAGTGAAGTCTTACCCCCGGATTCCCACAAAAGAGAATCCTTTTTCACACTTCCTATTATCCTAGTAGTGATTTAATTTCTATGTTTAGTTTGATAGGGAATAAGATATTCAAATAAAAATATAAAAATAAAGAATTTGGATCGAATGACTATTCATCTATTGTATTTTTTATACAAAGAGGGGGCACGAAAACTCTATGGAAAGGTGGTGGTTTAATTCGATGGTCTTTAATAAGGAGTTAGAATGCAAGTATGGGATAAAGAAATTAATGGACAATCTTGGTCCTAGTGAAAGTGAAGATCCGAAAAGAAAAGGTAGGGCTAACAACATTCATAGTTGGAGGGGTCGTGACAATTCTAGTTATAGTAATGTCGATCCCGCCAAATACATTCGGAATTTCATCTCTGATGATACTTTTTTAGTTAGGGATATTAATGGAGACAGTTATTCTATCTATTTTGATATTGAAAATCAGATTTTTGAGATTGACAACGATTTTTCTTTTCCTTTTCTGAGTGAATTGGAAAGTTCTTTTTCCCGTTATCGCAATTCTAGTTATATGAATAATGGATCTACGAATGAGGATTCCTTATACAATCGTTACATGTCTGATACTCAATCTAGTTGGAATAATCACATTACTAGTTGCATTGACAATTATCTTCAGTCTCAAATCTGTATTGATACGTCCACTGTAAGTGATAGTAGTGACAGTTACATTTATAGGTGCGTTTTTGATAAACGTAAAACTAGTAGTGAAAGTGGGAGGTCCGGTATACGAACCCACGCGAAGAATAGTAATTTAACTCTAAAACAAAGGTCTAGTGATCTCGAAACAACTCAAAAATACAGGCATTTGTGGGTTCAATGCGAAAATTGTTATGGATTAAATTATAAGAAATTTTTGAAATCAAAAATGAATATTTGTGAACAATGTGGATATCATTTGAAAATGAGTAGTTCAGAAAGAATCGAAGTTTCGATCGACCCCGGTACTTGGGATCCTATGGATGAAGACATGGTCTCCCTGGATCCCATTGGATTTCATTCGGAGGAGGAGCCTTATAAAGATCGTATTGATTCTTATCAACGAAAGACAGGATTAACCGAGGCTGTTCAAACAGGCGTAGGTCAACTAAATGGTATTCCCGTAGCAATTGGGGTTATGGATTTTCAGTTTATGGGGGGGAGTATGGGATCCGTAGTCGGGGAGAAAATCACCCGTTTGATTGAGTACGCTACCAATCAATTTATACCTCTTATTATAGTGTGCGCTTCGGGGGGGGCGCGCATGCAAGAAGGAAGTTTGAGCTTGATGCAAATGGCTAAAATATCGTCTGCCTTATATGATTACCAATCAAATAAAAAGTTATTGTATGTATCCATCCTTACATCTCCTACTACTGGTGGGGTAACAGCGAGTTTTGGTATGTTGGGAGATATTATTATTGCCGAACCAAATTCCTACATTGCATTTGCGGGTAAAAGAGTAATTGAACAAACATTGAATAAAACAGTACCCGAAGGCTCACAAGCGGCTGAATATTTATTCCAGAAGGGCTTGTTCGACCTAATCGTACCACGTAATCTTTTAAAAAGTGTTCTGAGTGAGTTATTTAAGCTCCACGCCTTCTTTCCTTTGAATTCCAATTCAATCAAGTAGAGCGCACTAAGTTCCATTTTTTTATTTGTAGCAAACTACTTGTTTGCTTATCGGAATCTTAGCTTATCGGAATCTTAGCTTATCGGAATCAAAGTAATATAAGAATGGGGTTTTCCTTGGTGACCTAAGATCTAATTGTAGAAAGAATCAAAAGTTCAAGTTGCGGATAACTCTTTTTTTACCTAGATTCCCGATTACTAATTAAGAAGTCTCTATCAACAAGATAAAAACGCGAGTTCTTTCTTTCGTGAAATTGGGCAAATAAAACATTAAATTCGAAGACAAGAACAAAACACAAAGAACTGAAGAAAAATGATAAAATGGATTATCATATGTATCTTTCATGTAGATAGATGAATAAGTCCATTTATTTAGTTCTACATTCCTTGGACTTATTCTATATCCTCACTTAGATACTTATATCTCGAATAAGATTTTTCAAATTCAATTAATTAATAATAACTACGAATTCATAATAATTACAATTATTAATTATAATTAGTATAAATAAAAAATATGATATTTAAAAAAAATAAGAACAGGTACAAATAGTAAATCGAGGTACCCCATTTTATGACAACTTTCCACTTTCCCTCTATTTTTGTGCCTTTAGTAGGCCTAGTATTTCCGGCAATTGCAATGGCTTCTTTATTTCTTCATGTTCAAAAAAACAAGATTGTTTAGATCTGAGGGGACCCCATCTCATCTGTTTTTTTGAAACTTAGACTTGTAGCATAACACAGATATTTATTTCGGGAAATATGGCAGAACATGTGATTTCCGCCGAACATAAAGGAAAAAGCTCTTATGCCTGCAGAAAATGATCTATGAGTAACTGAATTCTAGCTAGTTTGAAATAGCTCGGGATTTCTGGATGCCTAAAATGTAAAGTTGGTGGATCTCTATGTATATTGGGATCATATGAAGGGTATGTTATTATTTTAGATCTAACCAATTTGATGAATTACTCCTAAGGGTTCCCATCAAACTAGTGCTAGTTCACATTAAACTAGTGCTAGTTGATGAGAGTTCATTCGGAAACAAAAAAAGTAAAGTCAAAATAATTTGGGGTATTCTCTCAATTCTAATAAAATACAATCGGATCAAGTATGAATTGGCGATCAGAACATATATGGATAGAACTTAGAACGGGGTCTCGAAAACTAAGTAATTTTTGCTGGGCGCTTATCGTTTTTTTAGGTTCATTAGGATTCTTATTGGTTGGAACTTCCAGTTATCTTGGTAGAAATTTGATATCTTTTGTTCCGTCTCAGCAAATCCTTTTTTTTCCACAAGGGATCGTGATGTCTTTCTACGGGATCGCGGGTCTCTTTATTAGTTCCTATTTGTGGTGCACAATTTCCTGGAATGTAGGTAGTGGTTATGATCAATTCGATAGAAAGGAAGGAATAGTGTGTATTTTTCGTTGGGGATTTCCTGGAAAAAATCGTCGCATATTCCTCCGATTCTTTATAAAGGATATTCAATCCGTTAGAATAGAAGTTAAAGAGGGTATTTATGCCCGCCGTATCCTTTATATGGACATCAGAGGCCGTGGGGCTATTCCGTTGACCCGTACTGATGAGAATTTGACTCTACGAGAAATTGAACAAAAAGCTGCGGAATTGGCCTATTTTTTGTGCGTACCAATTGAAGTCTTTTGAGAAAAGGAGCTGGGCTGAAGAACGAATGCTTTTGCAGCAGGAGGGAAAAAATGCAAGAATCTCGTTTTTTCTATAACTAAGTGATACTTTAGATGCAGATAAATCATATCTTGTAAATTATTTTTCTTTTTGTCAATCGACCTTTTTTTATCCTTTCGTTTGTGTTCTTTACTAACCCATAGTGGGTTTTCTTAATAATGATAACCGGCCCATTTCTGTCTTGTTTTGCCGCTCATTTGATCATCACAATATCTTTCTCTCAATTATTCTATTCTTGAATATGGGGAATCGTTGGAATTTTTTTGAAATATTGTATTGGAAATTTTGATAGAAAAAGAGTTCTTTCGTCTCAAAATCTCAACAATATTCATTCCTGAAAGGACTTTTTTTGGTCATTCATCGAAAGGAGACACTTGTTTGGAATTTGATGAATTGAGATATCTGGAAACACGATTTTGTATTATTTCTTCAGTCGAACTCGAGGTGGAGTCTTAGTCTATTTCTGTATTCTTTCTAGATTAAAACAAAATCACAAATAAAATAAATTCAAAGGTTTGATACCTTGTCTAGAACTCATGTTTGAAATAAATATTTGATCACATAGAGTCGACAAATGAAATGGGTTAATTAAAAATGAACAGGTGAAAAATGGCAAAAAAAAAGCATTCACTCCTCTTTTGTATCTTGCATCTATAGTATTTCTGCCCTGGTGGATTTCTCTCTCATTTACTAAAAGTATGGAATCTTGGGTTACTAATTGGTCGAATACTGGTCAATCCGAAATTTTTTTGAATGATATTCAAGAAAAAAGTATTCTAGAAAAGTTCATAGAATTAGAGGAAATCCTCTTCTTGGAAGAAATGATCAAAGAATGCTCGGAGACACATCTACAAAAGTTTCCTATAGAAATCCACAAAGAAACGATCCAATTAATCAAGATACACGACGAGGATCGTATCCATACGATTTTGCACTTCTCGACAAATATAATCTGTTTTGTTATTCTAAGCGGTTTTTCTATTTTAGGTAATGAAGAACTTGTTAGTCTTAACTCTTGGGCTCAGGAATTCCTATATAACTTAAGTGATACAATAAAAGCTTTTTTGATTCTTTTATTAACTGATTTATGTATCGGATTTCATTCACCCCACGGTTGGGAACTAATGATTGGTTCTGTCTACAAAGATTTTGGCTTTGGTCATAATGATCAAATTATATCTGGTCTTGTTTCCACTTTTCCAGTTATTCTCGATACTATTTTTAAATATTGGATTTTTCGTTATTTAAATCGTGTATCTCCGTCACTTGTAGTTATTTATCATTCAATGAATGATTAATATGATCCACCGATATTAATCCAATTAAAATGTTTCTTACTTTGTAGTTCTACATAAGTATTAAAAACTTTCTATCGGGCGGATTTTCATATTATACTATAGTATTCTAGTAAAATGATTCCAATAAATAGCAGAATCGTGGACAGGGAACTACACTAGCGACCTACCCAATTTATTGTATAAATTTTCGGATCAATGATTAGACCATGCAAACTAGAACTACTTTTTC